GCTAGCGTAGCTTAATACAAAGCATGGCACTGAAGATGCCAAGATGGGCCCTAAAAAGCCCCGCATGCAAAAAGGCATGGTCCCGACCTTACTATCAGCTGTAACACAATTTACACATGCAAGTCTCCGCCACCCAGTGAGTATGCCCTCAGTCCCCCGCCCGGAGACGAGGAGCGGGCATCAGGCACAATCTTTAGCCCAAGACGCCTAGCCAAGCCACACCCCCAAGGGAATTCAGCAGTGATTAACATTAAGCCATAAGTGAAAACTTGACTCAGTTAGTGTTAATAGGGCCGGTAAAACTCGTGCCAGCTACCGCGGTTAGACGAGAGGCCCTAGTTGATATTACAACGGCGTAAAGGGTGGTTAAGGACAAACAAATTTTTAAAGCCAAAGGGCCCCTTGGCCGTCATACGCTCCTGGAAGCCCGAAGCCCAATACACGAAAGTAGCTTTAATAAACCCACCTGACCCCACGAAAGCTGAGAAACAAACTGGGATTAGATACCCCACTATGCTCAGCCGTAAACCAAGACATCCACTTACAATCAGATGTCCGCCAGGGTACTACGAGCAACAGCTTAAAACCCAAAGGACCTGACGGTATCTCAGATCCCCCTAGAGGAGCCTGTTCTAGAACCGATAACCCTCGTTTAACCTCACCACTTCTAGTCCCCCCAGCCTATATACCGCCGTCGCCAGCTTACCCTGTGAAGGAAAAAAAGTAAGCAAAATGGGCACAGCCCAGAACGTCAGGTCGAGGTGTAGCGCATGAAGTGGGAAGAAATAGGCTACATTTTCTGTCACAGAATATCACGGATATGCACCATGAAAATAGTGCTTGAAGGAGGATTTAGTAGTAAAAGGGGAATAGAGTGTCCCTTTGAACCCGGCTCTGAGGTGCGTACACACCGCCCGTCACTCTCCCCGTCAAAGCACACTAAAAATACCTAATACAACAGCACCAACATAGGGGAGGCAAGTCGTAACATGGTAAGTGTACCGGAAGGTGCACTTGGACCAAACCCAGGGTGTGGCCGAGTCAGTTAGGTATCTCCCTTACACCGAGAATACGTCCATGCAAGTTGGATCGCCCTGAGCCAAACCGCTAGCTTAACTTATCAGTTAACTGAAAAATATAGATAAACAAAATAAGCCTAACATCAAAAACTTAAACCATTCTTTTACCTTAGTATGGGAGACAGAAAAGGTCACGCAAAGCAATAGAGACAGTACCGCAAGGGAAAGCTGAAAGAGAGATGAAACAGCCCATATATGCACAAAAAAGCAAAGATTAAACCTTGTACCTTTCGCATCATGATTTAGCCAGTACACCCAAGCAAAGGGACCTTTAGTTTGAAACCCCGAAACCAGGTGAGCTACCCCGAGACAGCCTATTAAGGGCCAACCCGTCTCTGTGGCAAAAGAGTGGGAAGAACTCCGGGTAGAAGTGACAGACCTACCGAACCTGGTGATAGCTGGTTGCTTAGGAGATGAATAGAAGTTCAGCCTCATGCCCCCTCAAATCAAAACATAAACAAGACACCAAGAGAGACATATGAGAGTTAGTTATAGGAGGTACAGCCCCTTTAACAAAGGACACAACCTTTCCAGGAGGATAAAGATCATAATACGTAAAACATACCGTTTCAGTGGGCCTGAAAGCAGCCACCCAAACAGAAAGCGTTAAAGCTCAGACGAGAAGAAGTTTATTATTCTGATAAACAATCTTATTCCCCTAACTGCTACTAAGCCAATCCATGCCCACATGGAAGAAATTATGCTAAAATGAGTAACAAGAAGGCCCGCCCTTCTCCAAGCATGAGTGTAAGCAAAATCGGACCCACCATTGGCAATTAACGAACTCAACCCCAGAGAGCAATGTGGACTACACAAAAACCAAGAAAAACCCACAGCCACCCATCGTTACCCCCACACTGGAATGCATTAAAGGAAAGACTAAAAGAAAGGGAAGGAACTCGGCAAACACAAGCCTCGCCTGTTTACCAAAAACATCGCCTCCTGCAACACAACTAAGTATAGGAGGTCCAGCCTGCCCAGTGACCATAAGTTTAACGGCCGCGGTATCCTGACCGTGCAAAGGTAGCGTAATCACTTGTCTTTTAAATAGAGACCTGTATGAATGGCCAAACGAGGGCTTAACTGTCTCCCCTTTCAAGTCAGTGAAATTGATCTACCCGTGCAGAAGCGGGTATAATAATACAAGACGAGAAGACCCTTTGGAGCTTAAGGTACAAAACTCAACCCACACCAAACAACTTACCCAAACCCAGAAATATCTTCATGTGGAATATGATATTTTACCTTCGGTTGGGGCGACCACGGAGGAAAAGAAAACCTCCAAGTGGACTGGGAAAACTTCCTAGATCTAAGAGAGACATCTCTAAGCCACAGAACATCTGACCAAACACGATCCGGCAACAAGCCGATCAGCGAACCAAGTTACCCTAGGGATAACAGCGCAATCCTCTCCCAGAGCCCATATCGACGAGGGGGTTTACGACCTCGATGTTGGATCAGGACATCCTAATGGTGCAGCCGCTATTAAGGGTTCGTTTGTTCAACGATTAAAGTCCTACGTGATCTGAGTTCAGACCGGAGCAATCCAGGTCAGTTTCTATCTGTAACGCCACTTTTCCTAGTACGAAAGGATCGGAAAAGAGGGGCCTATGCTTCAAGCACGCCCCACCCCTAATTTATGTAAACAAATAAATAAAACAAAGGAAGGGCCAAAATCCCGGCCGATCAAAATAAGGTCAAACTGGGGTGGCAGAGCATGGTAAATTGCGAAAGACCTAAACCCTTTTACCCAGAGGTTCAAATCCTCTTCCCAGTTTATGCTAAACATCCTAATTACCCACCTAATTAACCCATTAGCCTACATCGTACCAGTACTTCTAGCAGTGGCCTTCCTAACACTAGTCGAACGAAAAGTACTAGGTTATATACAACTACGAAAGGGGCCAAATGTAGTAGGACCCTATGGACTCCTTCAACCCATCCTTGACGGAGTAAAACTATTCACTAAAGAACCCATCCGCCCATCCACAGCATCCCCATTTTTATTTTTAGCCGCCCCCATCCTCGCACTAACCCTAGCTATAATCCTATGAGCACCAATTCCTATGCCCTACCCAATAACTGACCTCAACCTAGGAATTCTATTCATCCTTGCCCTATCAAGCCTTGCAGTATACTCAATTTTAGGGTCAGGCTGAGCATCAAATTCAAAATACGCACTAATTGGTGCCCTACGGGCCGTGGCCCAAACAATTTCCTATGAGGTAAGCCTAGGACTAATCCTTCTCTCCGTAATTATCTTTTCAGGAGGATACACCCTGCAAACATTCAACACCACTCAAGAAAGCATTTGACTACTTATCCCTGCCTGACCCCTGGCCGCAATATGATATATCTCAACACTAGCTGAAACAAACCGAGCACCATTCGACCTAACAGAAGGAGAATCAGAACTAGTATCTGGTTTCAACGTAGAATATGCAGGAGGACCCTTCGCACTCTTCTTCTTAGCCGAGTACGCCAACATCCTTCTAATAAATACCCTCTCAGCCGTACTATTCCTAGGAGCCTCACACATCCCCAACATCCCCGAACTTACAACAATTAACCTCATAATTAAAGCTGCACTACTATCAGCCGTCTTCCTATGAGTACGAGCCTCATATCCCCGATTTCGATATGACCAACTAATGCACCTGGTATGAAAAAACTTCCTTCCCCTCACACTCGCCTTTGTACTATGACACACCGCCCTACCGATTGCCCTGGCAGGACTCCCCCCACAACTGTAACAAAGAAACTGTGCCCGAGCATCCAAGGACCACTTTGATAGAGTGAACTACAGGGGTTAGAATCCCCTCAGTTTCTAGAAAGAAGGGAATTGAACCCATGCTCAAGAGATCAAAACTCTTGGTGCTTCCTTTACACCACTTTCTATAGGCGCGGTCAGCTAATAAAGCTTTCGGGCCCATACCCCGAACATGACGGTTAAAGTCCCTCCTCCGCCAATAAACCCATACGTTCTTATAGTTCTATTATCTAGCCTGGGACTAGGAACCACCCTAACCTTTGCCAGCTCCCACTGACTCCTAGCCTGAATAGGCCTGGAAATTAATACACTAGCAATTACACCACTAATAGCACAACACCACCACCCCCGTGCAATTGAAGCAACCACAAAATACTTCTTAACACAAGCCACCGCGGCAGCAATAATCTTATTCGCAAGCACAACAAATGCGTGAATAACAGGAGAGTGGGACATCAATAACCTATCAAACCCACTCGCCACCACAATATTTACAGCCGCCCTAGCGCTCAAAATCGGACTTGCCCCTCTTCACTTCTGAATACCAGAAGTTCTACAAGGACTAGACCTGCTAACAGGCCTAATCCTATCCACCTGACAAAAACTCGCCCCATTCGCATTAATTGTCCAAACAGCACAAAGCATTGACCCACTACTATTGACACTACTAGGAATTACATCTACGCTAGTAGGAGGATGAGGGGGACTAAACCAAACCCAACTACGAAAAATTTTAGCCTACTCCTCAATCGCCCACATAGGATGAATGATTATTGTGATCCAGTACGCCCCCCAACTCACTCTTCTTGCACTAGGAACATACATCATCATAACCTCCGCAACATTCATAGCCCTAAAAATATTAATAACAACCAAAATCAATACACTTGCAACGGCCTGATCAAAGAGCCCTACGCTTGCATCATTAACCGCCCTAGTTTTACTATCATTAGGCGGCCTCCCACCACTAACGGGATTCATACCAAAATGAATAATCCTACAGGAACTAACAAAACAAGACCTGCCCATCATCGCTACAACAATAGCCCTAGCCGCCCTAATTAGTCTATACTTCTACCTACGACTGTGCTACGCAATGACACTAACCATCCCCCCAAGTACTAGTAATTCAATCACCCCCTGACGAACCAAAACAACCCAAACTATTCTACCACTCGCCCTACTCATCACAGCCACTCTGGGACTACTACCAGTTACCCCCACCATTATGACATTCATCACCTAGGGACTTAGGATAATATCAGACCGAAAGCCTTCAAAGCTCTAAGTAGAAGTGAGAATCTTCTAGTCCCTGACTAAGACCTACAAGAGATTAACTTACATCTTCTAATTGCAAATCAGACGCTTTAATTAAGCTAAGGCCTTACTAGATGGGAAGGCCTCGATCCTACAAACTCTTAGTTAACAGCTAAGCGCTCAAGCCAGCGAGCATCCATCTACTTTTCCCGCCGTCTGGCTCAGCAAGGCGGGAAAAGCCCCGGCAGAGTATTAGTCTACGTCTTCAGATTTGCAATCCGATGTGTTCTTCACCACGGGGCTGATAGGGAAAGGACTTAAACCTCTGTCTTCGGGGCTACAACCCACCGCCTAAACGCTCGGCCACCCTACCTGTGGCAATCACACGCTGATTCTTCTCTACCAACCACAAAGACATTGGCACCCTTTATCTCGTATTTGGTGCCTGAGCCGGAATAGTAGGAACTGCCCTAAGCCTTCTGATTCGAGCCGAGCTTAGTCAGCCTGGATCGCTTCTTGGTGATGACCAAATTTATAATGTTATCGTAACTGCTCACGCATTTGTTATAATCTTCTTTATAGTAATACCCATCCTTATTGGAGGATTTGGAAATTGACTCGTGCCACTAATAATTGGAGCCCCAGACATAGCATTTCCACGAATAAATAACATAAGCTTTTGACTACTGCCCCCATCATTCCTGCTTTTATTAGCTTCTTCTGGTGTTGAAGCTGGAGCCGGAACAGGGTGAACAGTCTATCCACCCCTTGCAGGAAACCTGGCTCACGCAGGGGCATCAGTAGACCTAACAATCTTCTCGTTACACTTAGCAGGTGTCTCATCAATCCTTGGGGCAATCAACTTCATCACCACAATTATTAACATGAAACCCCCAGCTATTTCCCAATATCAAACGCCCCTGTTTGTCTGATCCGTACTTGTAACTGCCGTTCTTCTTCTCCTTTCACTGCCCGTCTTAGCTGCCGGTATTACAATACTCCTAACAGATCGAAATCTCAACACCACATTCTTTGATCCCGCAGGAGGAGGAGACCCAATCCTTTACCAACACTTATTCTGATTCTTCGGCCACCCAGAAGTTTATATCCTCATCCTCCCAGGATTCGGAATTATTTCTCATGTTGTAGCCTACTACTCCGGTAAAAAAGAGCCGTTTGGCTACATAGGAATAGTTTGAGCCATGATGGCCATCGGCCTTCTAGGATTTATCGTATGAGCTCACCACATATTCACCGTTGGAATAGACGTAGATACTCGCGCATACTTTACATCTGCAACAATAATCATTGCAATCCCAACAGGTGTAAAAGTGTTTAGCTGACTGGCCACGCTTCACGGAGGATCAATCAAATGAGAAACACCTATACTATGAGCCCTAGGGTTCATTTTCTTATTTACAGTCGGTGGGCTTACAGGAATCGTCCTATCCAACTCGTCACTCGACATTGTTCTTCACGACACTTATTATGTAGTTGCACATTTCCATTACGTACTATCTATAGGCGCTGTATTTGCCATCATAGCAGCCTTCGTACACTGATTCCCGCTACTAACCGGATATACCCTCCACAGTACCTGAACAAAAATCCATTTTACAGTCATGTTTATTGGAGTCAACCTCACATTCTTCCCACAACACTTCCTTGGTTTAGCAGGTATGCCACGGCGATATTCTGACTACCCAGATGCCTACGCCCTGTGAAACACAGTCTCATCTTTTGGGTCACTAATCTCATTAGTAGCAGTAGTTATATTCTTATTCATCCTATGAGAAGCCTTCACCGCCAAACGAGAAGTATTATCTGTCGAACTAACAATAACAAATGTAGAATGACTTCACGGCTGCCCCCCTCCCTATCACACATACGAGGAACCAGCATTTGTACAAGTTCAATCAAATTAACGAGAAAGGAAGGAATTGAACCCCCATATGCTGGTTTCAAGCCAGCCACATAACCACTCTGTCACTTTCTTCAAGACATTAGTAAAATGTATATTACACCACCTTGTCAAGGTGAAATTGTGGGTTAAATCCCCGCATGTCTTTAACCCCAAACTTAATGGCCCATCCAACACAACTAGGATTCCAAGACGCAGCATCACCAGTCATAGAAGAACTTCTTCACTTCCACGACCACGCACTAATAATTGTATTCTTAATTAGTGCCCTAGTACTATATATTATTATTGCAATGGTATCCACCAAGCTTACTAATAAATTTATTTTAGACTCTCAAGAAATTGAAATTGTATGAACTATTTTACCCGCTGTAATCTTAGTAATAATCGCCCTGCCCTCCCTACGCATTCTATACCTTATAGACGAAATCAGCGACCCTCACCTAACAATTAAAGCAATAGGACACCAATGATACTGAAGCTACGAATATACAGACTACGAAGACCTAAACTTTGATGCTTACATAGTGCCAACCCAAGACCTCACCCCAGGACAATTTCGGCTCCTGGAAACAGACCACCGAGTAGTTATTCCAGTGGAATCCCCAATTCGTATCCTGGTATCTGCCGAAGACGTACTACACTCTTGAGCCGTCCCCTCCATAGGCGTAAAAATAGATGCAGTTCCAGGACGACTTAACCAAACTGCCATCCTCGCTTCGCGCCCAGGAACATACTATGGACAATGCTCAGAAATTTGCGGGGCCAACCACAGCTTCATACCAATTGTAATTGAAGCCGTACCCCTACCACAGTTTGAAATTTGATCCGCATACCAATTAGACCTCGCCTCGCTAAGAAGCTAAATATTGGACAAAGCATTGGCCTTTTAAGCCAAAGATTGGTGACTCCAGACCACCCTTAGTGAAATGCCACAACTAAACCCCGGCCCTTGATTTATAATTCTAGTATTCTCTTGACTTATCTTCTTAATTATTATACCAACCAAAATCTTAAGCCACACCACACCAAATGAACCAACCTCAGTAAGTGCTGAAAAACACAAGACTGAGTACTGAGACTGACCATGATAGTAAGTTTTTTCGACCAATTTGCAAGCCCAATTTATTTAGGGATCCCACTAATCGCCGTCGCAATTGCCCTTCCCTGGGTACTCTACCCGACCCCCTCATCTCGATGAATTAACAACCGACTTATTTCAGCCCAAGAATGATTTATTAACCGCTCCACAAACCAACTAATAATACCACTAAGTGTAGAAGGACATAAATGAGCACTCCTATTAACTTCGCTATTAATCTTCCTAATCACGATCAACATACTGGGTCTATTACCTTATACATTTACACCCACAACACAACTATCACTCAACATAGGATTCGCCGTACCCTTATGACTTGCTACAGTTATTATTGGAATGCGAAACCAACCAACAGTTGCACTAGGACATCTTCTCCCAGAAGGGACACCCATCCCACTGATTCCAGTACTAATTATCATCGAAACAATTAGCCTATTTATTCGACCACTGGCCCTAGGAGTTCGACTTACAGCCAACCTAACCGCAGGCCACCTACTAATCCAACTCATCGCCACCGCCGTATTTGTTCTCATACCGATGATACCAACAGTAGCAATCCTAACTGCCACCGTACTTTTTCTACTTACACTACTAGAAGTTGCAGTTGCAATAATCCAAGCCTATGTATTTGTACTTCTCTTAAGCCTATACCTTCAAGAAAACACTTAATGGCCCATCAAGCACACGCCTACCACATAGTCGACCCAAGCCCATGACCACTAACCGGGGCTATTGCTGCCCTACTAATAACATCAGGCCTGGCAACCTGATTCCACTTCCACTCAACAACACCAATAACTTTAGGCATAATTCTTCTACTTCTTACCATGTACCAATGATGACGTGATATTATTCGGGAAGGAACCTTCCAAGGCCACCACACGCCCCCAGTACAAAAAGGACTACGATATGGAATAATCTTATTTATTACCTCTGAAGTATTCTTTTTCCTCGGGTTCTTTTGAGCTTTTTATCACTCTAGCCTAGCACCAACACCCGAATTAGGAGGGTGCTGACCCCCCGCAGGAATCGTCCCACTAGACCCCTTTGAAGTACCACTCCTTAACACAGCCGTTCTACTAGCCTCAGGGGTCACAGTAACATGGGCCCACCATAGTATCATGGAAGGACAACGAGAACAAGCCCTTCAATCTTTAGTACTAACTATCCTACTAGGACTTTATTTTACTACACTCCAAGCCATCGAATACTATGAAGCCCCATTCACAATTGCAGACGGAGTCTACGGCTCAACATTTTTCGTGGCCACAGGATTCCACGGACTACATGTTATTATTGGGTCAACTTTCCTAGCAGTATGCCTTCTGCGCCAAGCCCTATACCACTTTACGTCCGAACACCACTTTGGCTTTGAGGCCGCTGCCTGATACTGACACTTCGTCGACGTAGTATGACTATTCCTCTACGTATCCATCTACTGATGAGGCTCATAATCTTTCTAGTATTTAAATTAGTATAAGTGACTTCCAATCACACGGTCTTGGTTAAACCCCAAGGAAAGATAGTGAATCTAATTATAGCCATTTTAACCATCGCAATAGCCCTATCCCTAATCCTAGCAACTGTATCTTTTTGATTACCGCAAATAAATCCAGACGCAGAAAAACTATCACCATACGAGTGCGGATTCGACCCGCTAGGATCCGCCCGACTACCATTCTCCCTGCGATTCTTCCTAGTAGCAATCCTATTCCTTCTCTTTGACCTAGAGATTGCTCTCCTCCTTCCTTTACCCTGAGGAGACCAGCTCGACAGCCCAACAGGAACATTTTTCTGAGCTACTACAGTCTTAATTCTATTAACCCTTGGATTAATTTATGAATGAACCCAAGGCGGCTTAGAATGAGCAGAATAGAAGGCTAGTCCAACAAAAGACCCCTGATTTCGGCTCAGGAAATCGTGGTTTAATTCCACGGCCCTCTTATGACACCCACACATTTCAGCTTTAGCTCAGCATTTATCCTAGGCCTAATAGGATTAGCATTTCACCGAACCCACTTACTCTCCGCACTCCTATGCTTAGAAGGAATAATATTATCCCTATTCATCGCACTAGCCTTATGAGCGCTACAATTTGAGGCTACAGGATTCTCAACAGCCCCCCTACTACTCCTAGCTTTTTCTGCTTGTGAAGCTAGCACCGGCCTAGCACTGCTAGTTGCCACAGTCCGTACTCACGGAACTAACCGACTACAAAGCCTCAATCTTTTACAATGTTAAAAGTACTAATCCCCACAATCATATTATTCCCAACAATCTGACTAACTTCCCCCAAATGACTATGAACGACCACAACCGCACACAGTCTCCTAATTGCCCTTATCAGCCTAACTTGACTAAAATGAACATCCGAAACCGGATGAAACTCCTCTAACACATACCTGGCCACAGACCCATTATCAACCCCCCTTCTAGTACTAACATGCTGATTACTCCCACTTATAATTTTAGCCAGCCAAAACCACATCAGCCCCGAACCAATCACCCGACAACGCACATATATTACACTCCTTGCCTCACTACAAACTTTTTTAATTATAGCATTCGGCGCTACAGAAGTCATTATATTTTATATCATATTTGAAGCTACACTCATCCCAACCCTCATTATTATTACCCGATGAGGAAATCAAACTGAACGACTCAGCGCAGGAACCTACTTCCTATTCTATACCCTAGCGGGATCACTCCCACTTCTAGTTGCCCTACTCCTTCTCCAGCAATCCACCGGCACTCTATCAATGCTAGTACTTCAATACTCACAACCCCTACAACTCAACTCTTGAGGCCACACAATTTGATGAGCCGGCTGTCTGATCGCATTCCTAGTTAAAATACCACTATATGGAGTCCACCTATGACTGCCAAAGGCGCACGTAGAAGCCCCCGTGGCAGGATCTATAGTACTAGCAGCAGTTTTACTAAAACTCGGCGGATACGGAATGATACGTATAATAGTAATGCTCGACCCCCTCTCAAAAGAACTAGCTTACCCATTTATTATTTTAGCCCTATGAGGCATCATTATAACTGGGTCAATCTGCCTTCGACAAACAGACTTAAAATCACTAATTGCCTACTCATCCGTAGGCCACATGGGATTGGTAGCAGGAGGGATCCTAATTCAAACCCCATGAGGCTTCTCAGGAGCAATCATCCTAATAATTGCTCACGGACTAGCATCCTCAGCACTATTCTGCTTGGCCAACACAGCATATGAACGAACTCACAGCCGAACAATGGTCCTCGCCCGAGGACTTCAAGTGATTTTTCCACTAACAGCAATCTGATGATTCATCGCTAATCTGGCCAACCTAGCACTGCCACCACTGCCAAACCTCATGGGAGAACTCATAATCATCACAACATTATTCAACTGATCGCCCTGAACAATTTTACTCACCGGGCTAGGAACATTAATTACAGCCAGCTACTCCTTGTATATATTCCTAATATCACAACGAGGTCCAACACCAAACCATATTACAGGACTTCAACCATTCCACACCCGAGAACATCTACTAATAACCCTACACTTAATTCCCATCATCCTCCTAGTAACAAAACCAGAGCTCATGTGAGGATGATGCTACTGTAAGTATAGTTTAACTAAAACATTAGATTGTGATTCTAAAAACAGGTGTTAAAACCCCCTTACTCACCGGAGGTCGAACGAAAAATAGTGAGCACTGCTAAATCTTACATCCAAGGTTAGACTCCCTGGCTTCCTCACGCTCCCAAAGGATAACAGCTCATCCGTTGGTCTTAGGAACCAAAAACTCTTGGTGCAAATCCAAGTGGAAGCTATGACATTAATCATACACTCATCCCTCCTCCTCACTCTTCTTATCCTACTCCACCCACTACTTACCACACTTAACCCAGACCAACAAGGGTCTAACATGGCAGAAACCACCAAAACTGCCATCAGCACCGCCTTCTTCGTTAGCCTCTTACCCCTTATAATTTTCCTAGCCCAAGGGACAGAAAGCATTGTAACAAGCTGACAATGAATAAACACCCAAACGTTCGATGTAAACATCAGCTTTAAGTTTGACCACTACTCCTTAATCTTTACCCCAATTGCCCTATACGTCACCTGATCAATCCTTGAATTCTCACTATGATATATACACTCTGACCCCAACATTAACCGATTCTTTAAGTATCTCCTCGTATTCTTAGTAGCCATAATCATCTTAGTCTCAGCTAATAACATTTTCCAACTATTTATTGGTTGAGAAGGAGTAGGGATTATATCATTCCTCCTCATTGGATGATGATACGGCCGGGCAGATGCTAACACAGCTGCCCTCCAAGCCGTCATTTACAACCGAGTAGGAGACATCGGACTAATTATAACTATAGCCTGGTTCGCAATAAACCTCAACTCCTGAGAAATTCAACAAATCTTGACACTATCAAAAGACTTTAACATGACACTTCCCCTAATTGGGCTCATCTTAGCAGCAACAGGAAAATCCGCCCAATTCGGCCTGCACCCCTGACTCCCAGCCGCCATAGAAGGCCCTACCCCAGTATCTGCCCTACTCCACTCCAGCACCATGGTCGTTGCAGGAGTCTTCCTACTAATCCGCTTTCACCCCCTCATAGAAAATAATCAACTAGCACTAACAACTTGCCTCTGTCTTGGAGCATTAACCTCACTATTCGCAGCCACCTGCGCCCTCACCCAAAATGATATCAAAAAAATCGTAGCTTTCTCAACATCAAGCCAACTAGGCCTAATAATGGTCGCAATCGGACTAAATCAACCACAACTAGCATTCCTTCACATCTGCACCCACGCCTTCTTTAAAGCAATACTATTCCTGTGTTCAGGATCAATTATCCACAGCCTAAATGACGAGCAAGACATCCGAAAAATAGGGGGCCTACTCAACACCATACCTGCCACCTCTACCTACTTCACAATTGGCAGCCTAGCCCTAACAGGAACCCCATTCCTAGCAGGATTCTTCTCAAAAGACGCAATCATCGAAGCCCTAAATACCTCATCCCTAAACGCCTGAGCCCTTGTCCTAACACTAATTGCTACCGCATTCACGGCAGTATATAGCTTCCGCCTACTATACCTCGTAATCATAGGAGCCCCCCGATCCCTACCCCTATGCCCTATTAATGAAAACAACCCATTAGTAATCAACCCCCTCAAACGACTTGCCTGAGGAAGCATCACCGCAGGATTTATTATTACTCAAAATCTTCTACCAATAAAAACACCAGTTATAACTATACCAACCTCCCTAAAAATAGCAGCTATCCTAGTGACAATCGCAGGTCTACTGACAGCCATAGAACTGGCTAACATAACAAGCAAACAAGTAAAAATTACCCCAACAATTCACACACACCACTTCTCAAATATACTAGGATTCTTCCCCACAATTGTACACCGACTTATCCCAAAACTTAAACTTACCCTAGGACAGTCAGCCGCCACCCAACTCGACAAAACATGACTAGAAACAATCGGGCCAAAAGGCCTGGCATCAACACAAAAAAATATAGCAAAAGCTACGAATAACATCTCACGAGGAATAATTAAAACATATCTAACCATTTTCCTCTTAACCCTAACCTTAGCCACTATCTTAATCTCACTCTAAACCGCCCGAAGCGTCCCCCGACTTAAACCACGAGTAAGCTCTAACACAACAAACAGAGTCAGAAGCAAGACCCAGGCGCAAGTGACTAATACAGCCCCACCAGATGAATATAACACAGCCACCCCACTAATATCAGCACGTGTAACAGAGAACTCTTCCGCCCCCTCCGCAATTATCCATGCGCTCTGGTATCAACCATCTCAATTATACCCCGCTACCACACCAACCCCAACTAAATAAACTAAAACATAACCAAGCACAGAAAGACTACCTCAAGCTTCCGGAAAAGGCTCAGCAGCTAAGGCTGCCGAATAAGCGAAAACTACAAGTATCCCCCCTAAGTAAATTAGAAAAAGAACTAGTGATAAAAAAGAGCCCCCATGGCCCACCAAAATCCCACACCCAGCCCCCGCCGCAACTACTAAACCAAACGCCGCAAAATAAGGCGCAGGATTAGAAGAAACAGCAATTAGGCCTAGAATCAGAACAATTAAGAATAAAACCAGAACAAATGTCATAATTCCTGCTCAGACTTTAACTGAGACCAATGATTTGAAGAACCACCGTTGTTGTTCAACTACAGAAACCACCCCATGGCAAGCCTACGAAAAACGCACCCTCTAATTAAAATTGCTAACGACGCATTAGTCGACCTACCCGCACCATCTAACATCTCAGTATGATGAAACTTTGGCTCCCTTCTAGGGCTCTGCTTAATTACCCAAATCCTAACCGGCCTATTCCTAGCCATACATTACACCTCAGACATTTCAACCGCATTCTCGTCAGTAGCACACATTTGCCGAGACGTAAACTATGGGTGACTAATCCGCAGCCTCCACGCCAATGGCGCATCATTCTTCTTCATCTGTATTTACCTCCATATTGCTCGAGGCCTCTATTACGGGTCATACCTCTACAAAGAAACCTGAAACATCGGCGTAGTCCTTCTCCTATTAGTTATGATAACAGCCTTTGTCGGCTATGTCCTCCCGTGGGGTCAAATATCCTTCTGAGGGGCCACTGTCATCACAAACCTCCTATCTGCCGTGCCATATGTAGGAGACATCCTAGTTCAATGAATTTGAGGCGGATTCTCAGTAGACAACGCAACACTAACACGATTCTTTGCATTCCATTTCCTACTGCCGTTCATCATCGCTGCTATAACTATCCTCCACCTCCTCTTCCTTCATGAAACAGGGTCAAACAATCCAATCGGACTAAACTCGGACGCAGACAAAATCCCCTTCCACCCATACTTTACATACAAAGACCTACTTGGGTTCGTACTGATGCTCCTAGCCCTAGCACTACTAGCACTATTTTCCCCCAACCTTTTAGGAGACCCAGACAACTTTACCCCTGCCAACCCCCTAGTTACTCCCCCACACATCAAACCAGAATGATATTTCCTATTTGCCTACGCCATCCTACGATCAATCCCAAATAAACTAGGAGGTGTTCTTGCATTACTATTTTCTATCCTGGTACTTATAGTAGTGCCACTTCTACACACTTCAAAACAACGAGGACTAACATTCCGCCCCCTAACCCAATTCCTATTCTGAACCCTAGCAGCAGACGTCATGATCCTTACATGAATTGGAGGTATACCAGTAGAACACCCATTCATTGTCATTGGACAAATCGCATCTGTCCTATACTTTGCACTATTCCTAATCTTATTCCCACTAGCAGGATGGTTAGAAAACAAAGCACTAGAATGAACTTGCCCTAGTAGCTTAGTCTAAAAGCATCGGTCTTGTAATCCGAAGATCGGAGGTTAAACTCCTCCCTAGCGCCCAGAAAAGAGAGATTTTAACTCCCACCACTAACTCCCAAAGCTAGCATTCTAAACTAAACTATTCTCTGGATTAAACCACCCCTTATGGTTTAATACACAATATATACAATCTTACGACAATGTGTTAATCCATATATGTATTATCACCAACTCATTATTTTAAACATAAAGCAAGTACTAAAAACTAAGGTATTTCATAAGCATAAAATTAAGACTCACAAACCCATTATTTTAACCCGGGTAATATAATAATCCCCAAAAAATTGTCCTCAACTTTTTCCTTGAAATATCCAACTAAAATCTTATTAAAACATCTTAATGTAGTAAGAAACCACCAACCAGTTTATATAAAGGTATATCATGCATGATAGAATCAGGGACAACAATTGTGGGGGTCGCACAATATGAACTATTACTGGCATCTGGTTCCTATTTCAGGGGCACAAACTGTAATAATTCCCCACTCGGATAATTATACTGGCATCTGATTAAGCCAGTGGTGTGGTACATATGTCTCGTTACCCACCAAGCCGAGCGTTCTTTTATATGCATAACGTATTTTTTTTTGGTTTCTTTTCATCTTGCATCTCAGAGTGCAGGCTCAAATGTTAATTTAAGGTTGAACATTTTCCTTGAATGTGATAACAAATATTAATTATTATAAGACATAAATTAAGAACCACATACTATTGAATCAGGTGCATAACATATCCATCTCTTGTTCAACCTATCCTTATATAGTGCCCCCTTTGGTCTTTGCGCGACAAACCCCCCTACCCCCTACGCCCAGCAAATCCTGTTATTCTTGTCAAACCCCAAAACCAAGAAGGACTCAAGAACGTGTAGGCCAACAAGTTGAGGTGTGAATTGGCATCCCATTATATATATATATATATATATATATACATCAATTTTTTTTATTTTTGCTCACCCACCAATTACCCAAAAGTCCCTACTATAGACCAATGAAAAAGTGACTCGGCACTAAATATTCTAATATAATATTA